AAAAATTCGAAACTTTTTTCTTGTACTATACCGACTGACCCTCTCAGAAATAAAATAAAAAGAATCGAGTTATTTCATTAGAGTTAGAATGAAAAAAAAAAAGAGTCATTCCATTTCAGACCAATCTCGAGTACTAAAGAAAGATCGCGATTTGGAATGAACCAAAATACTTGTTTGTTTTGTTACGGCAATAACACTTAGTAATAGTAAGACCACCCGATGGGTTGGATTTCACTACAAGAAAAAGGTTTGTTTTACAGCAAACCTACATTACACAATGAAACATACCACAGAGTGGTATAATAGACGGAATCGTAAATTATCTAATCTACATAAGAAAGATACTTCTAATAGAAAGAATTAGACATTATCGAATGATTTGACAGACCAAATCCCAAAACCAACTCAACTCATAGAATATAGAAGAAGGAAATTGATACATTTAGGACCAATTCATTATCTCTGCATTATCTCTGAATCAATCAATTGGGGTTGTTGTTCTGCCAAAAAGCGATTAGTCAGGCGACTCCACAAAACAAATACAAGAAAAAAATAGGTCCTAGATCTATGTGACTGTTGAAGTTTTTAGACAGAATCATGTCATGATTCTCACTTCATAAATTGACCGGATTCGATATACCAACGCAAAAATGTATCACTAACTCTTTAATCATGGACAGGAAAAGAGGAAAAAGGTCATATGTAATCCATCCACGAAGATTAATGAAGGAAGATGAGTATTTTATCCGAGATTTTACAAATACTGATTAGATCTATTGGAATGAATTATTGTTTTTTATTTATTGTTTTTATTTTCCTGTCCCTATGTATTTACATGAACATGTGGTAATACTTTTGGACCAACCAACCGGCCAGTCTATAAACAAGTACTAATGAGGAAATGAAAACTATACTAAACTAAAATAGAATGTATTAGGGCTATACGGACTCGAACCGTAGACCTTCTCGGTAAAACAGATCAAACTGATTATTATCGAAATGATTCGAACTGTTTCAAAGACCCAACATGCATTTTGTTGCATTGGGCTCTTTCATAAACTGATGTAAAGATCAGTTAGTCCACCATATTTTTCTTTACAGGAAAATAATGAGATGGCTCCATGTGCTCTGATTCATCATTTGTATTCTGATCTAGGAGCAATACCAAAGTGTTTCAAAGAAGGGTTACCTTGACTTAGGTCTGCCTTCGGCCTAGATCAAACTAAGTTAGATGGAGTCTCTATCGCTACGCTGCAAGAGTCGAATATGAGACTTCATACACCTTAAAGTTCATAGGACGAAAAAAGGTTATTTTGAGGCCCTTATACTCATTATGCCTAGCATTGAATGGACTGGGTATTTACCTTATCAACTATCAAATCAATGGCGGGTTCTATTTGATTTGGCACCTGAATTCGCACCTGAATCGGACCAACCCAATATTTGTCAGGCTATTGTTCTCTTGTTCCCTCGAATCTATGGAGTAAGACATCGATTTGTCAATTAAGATCAATTATGTTTCTTGCATTGCATAATGGGCTCCCTTGAAAAGCATTGGCGCACGTGTAAACGAGGTGCTCTACCTAACTGAGCTATAGCCCTTGTCATAGATATATTAACATATGGATAATTTCTTGTCAAGATGGATATTCCATAATCCCACATGATAGCTCTCTGATCCGTCTACTGTTAACAGATTGGTATTGCTTAGAAATAATATTCCACTTATAATCCTATAAGTGATGGGTCCTTTTTTTGGTGATAAATAACCTACTTAACTCAGTGGTTAGAGTATTGCTTTCATACGGCGGGAGTCATTGGTTCAAATCCAATAGTAGGTAGAACTTATTAGATACCGAAGCCAATTGAGTGATATCTAATAAGTTTTTCTACCCATTTTCTTTTTTTTTCGTTATATCAGATTAGACTTGATTGTGTTCAATTGGCAGAATAAAAATGTGGTGTGTAATAATACAGTTCTAAAGAACTTCTTTTGATTATTTTGATGTATTGACTTGACTAGGAGGAAATAGCATTTACAGCCTCTACTCGTGTCCTAGCTCGTCTGAGAGCTAGATTCGCTTCAATTGCTTGTCTCTTACCCTCAGCTCTACTCAAGTTAGCTTCAGCTATTTCAAGAGCTTGCTGAGCTTCTTGCGGATCAATGTCAGTACTCATCTCCGCATCATTTCCTAAAATGGTGATCTCATTATTACCTATTCTAGCGAAACCACCCATCAGAGCCACCGTTAACCATTGGTCGTTGAGGCGTATTCTCAAAAGACCTATATCTACAGCCGTGGCAATAGGGGCGTGGTTTGGTAATACGCCAATTTGGCCACTATTAGTAGATAAAATGATTTCTTTCACTTCTGAATCCCAAATAATTCGATTAGGAGTCAGTACACAAAGATTTAAGGTCATTTCTTCAATTTGCTCTCCACTTCTAAGTTCATAGCTTTCGCGGTAGCTTCATCGATGTTACCCACCAAATAAAAGG